TTTTTATCATGAGATAAATAAGCAGTTTTGATTGGATCGGCTCAAAACCGCGTTAATTGATCCTTACGATGCTTCCTTTATCAATTCAGTATTTTATCCATAGAAAAAGGGGGTATCTAGACATATGGATTTCTTCATATTTTATTTTGACTTCTATGAAGTTTCTTTCTTGGCTACAGCTGATAAAAATCGTAGTTTTGGACGATATATATATGTAGAAAGTCTTTTTTCTTTTTAATATTTATTCTATTAGTTTTTGTGAATTTGCTTGTTCTTTTCTTTTTTCTATAGTGGAGATAGTCGCACGTAATGACAGATCACGGCCATATTATTCAAAGCTTGGGGTAAGAATGGGTTTCGTTCGAGCGCCCGAAAATAATATTCCAAAGCTTTAGTATGTTCTCCGTTACTTGTGTGGATAAGGCCTATGTTATAAAGGATATAACTTCGATCATAGGGATCAATTTCCAGTCGCATAGCCTCATAATAATTCTGTAAAGCTTCTGCATAATTTCCTTCAGATTGAGCTGATATCCGTTACGATCGTAATTCAAAGAATCTCCGCTCCAGAACCGTACGTGAGATGAAAATCTCATACGGCTCCTCCCTTATGCGTATAATGATAAAAATACATAGAATCCAAATGCAGTATTTTCATTATCAACTGAACAGGGCTAGTGTTTTTACAATAAATCTCTAGCCAACCTTCCTGTAAAAAATTCTTTCTTAACATTAAGTATCTTAGTACTCGATAAAAAAACAGTAATTCCAACAATTTATTTGTTCTCAACACTGCTTAATTTCCCGGAATTAGTCACCTCAATAATCTTCGATGGTTATATGGGTATCCAAAAATATGAACGAGATGGATATTAATTGTCCCAACCATTCTTCTTTATCCCAATCTCGATAAGATATGGATATTGATAGATACAAAGTTTTCGTGTTCTTGATTCCCAAGCGTAGTGCTTCTTTCCCAATGCTGCCTATCAGTACAAGTAGGTTGGGGTTGACCTAACCCCATAAGTATAGGTATAACCTTTCGCTTAATACTAGAAACTAAAAGTTCAAGCATATGAGGCTGCATTAATCGAGGATACACGACAGAAGGAATTAATCCTTTTATTATATTAACAAATTTCACCTTCAGCCAGCGTGGGTTTTTTCCATTTTTTTACCAATTTCGGTAAAAAATAGAATCAAATCGCACCATCTCTGTAATAAGTGAATGCCCTTTTTTCTCCTGAAGTTGTCGGAATTCTTCGTAATAAGATATTGGCTACAATTGAAAAGGTCTTATCAATAAAATTTTCATTTATCCGAGATCTAGGCATAGGTATAAATCCATTCTATAATTGAATTAATTATTGTGTAAGAAAAAAATCCCACAAATAAAGGAATTGTACAATACAGTGCGAAATAACGTAAAAACGGACTCATTAATCAAATTTGTTTATACTAAGACCTCGTAGGAGGTTTTTTTATAATTTTTAAAAAATATGAATGATTCACTATTCACCCGGTTTCTGGGCATCCTTATCTTATGTAGGAGAGATGGCCGAGTGGTTCAAGGCGTAGCATTGGAACTGCTATGTAAGCTTTTTGTTTACCGAGGGTTCGAATCCCTCTCTTTCCGAATCTTTACCAAATTATTCAATATTACTCATCACAATGCATACCATTATTTAAAATTTTTTGATATGGATTTCTCTATTTATAATTTTTCGGTAATACAAAAATAATTGAAAAAAGTGAGCAAGAAATGCAAATTTTCCCATATCCATGTCTATGATATATGAATGGTGGAAAATCTTCATAAAAAAAAAACTCTTCTTATTTTAGTTAGGTTTAAGTCTGACGAGAATAATATTCTACAACTAGTAATTCATTTATTTTCAACCCAACCCATTTATTATCTATTATTTGATTGATTAATCCTTTATATTGGAATGGGTGAAGAGTCAAATGATTTGGCAATTTTTCACGGGAAGCTGAATCAAGATAATTTTGAATCAGAGTTTTCGATTTTTGTTCATCCTTCGCTGTAATAATATCTTGAGGTTTGCAACGATAACTCGGTATATCCACTATACGACCATTAACGAAAACATGTCTATGGCTAATGAATTGTCGGGCTTGAGGAATAGTCGCAGCCATACCCAATCGAAAAAGTATGTTATCCAAGCGCATTTCAAGTAGTTGTATTAAAACCTGACCAGTTGATCCTTTAGCTTTTCCGGCGATACGAACGTATTTAAGCAATTGTCGTTCTGTAAGACCATAATGAAAACGCAATTTTTGTTTTTCTTCTAAACGAATACGATATTGAGATTTTTTACTGGAGCGCGATTGATTTCTAAGTTCGCTTTTGACTATTGGCTTTTTACTAGTTAGTCCTGGTAAATACCCCAGACGGCATATTTTTTTGAAACGAGGTCCTCTGTAACGTGACATAAAGACTCCTTTTTTTCTTTTAAATGGAAAATATTATACTTATAAATCAAAATGAAAACTAAACTAAATTAAAAATATTAAAAATGAAACGAAATTTACTAAAGTTTTATAGTACAAAGAAGAATTAGAAGAATTCTATCAATATCCGAACTTTATTCTATTGTATATAAAAAAATACAAAAAAGTAGGTTCTTTTCTTGATTTGTTCCACAGAAATCGAACTCTCCCCATTTTTTTTATTTATAAAAATGATATTATCAATTATGTCAAAAATAAAAAAATAAATTGAGAAAAGCCGGCTATCGGATTCGAACCGATGACCATCGCATTACAAAAGCGATGCTCTAACCTCTGAGCTAAGCGGGCTAACATAACCGAAATAAGCATATGCATAGGAATTTAAAAAAAGGGATCTTAGTTTTAACTTGTGAGTTATTTATAAAATAATTCAAATTAATACAAACATAGAAGATATAGAATATCCATCCAATATTTTTTATAAATATTCTTTCTTTGATCTTATAAATATTCTTTCTTTGATATTTTAGTCCATAACATTAAGTGCAAGATAAGGATGAATGATTAATATAATATATTTTTATCTATTTTTCTATATATAGAAAAATATTATTATTTTAAAGTAAAGTTTAGTAAATTTAGTTTGATAAGGAATTCCATATTTCTAAATGAATGTCTAAGTCTACATTAAAACAATGGTTATTTATAGCGATTAGACTCGTTTTAGTTCTATCATTCTATATGAAAAAATCTATATGAATACAAGAATTGTTTACTTCAACAAAAACTAAATGAAAAAAAGAGAAAAGACCAACCCAGATCATAATCAAAGATTCCCATGTTTTCATCCGGAAAGATAAAAAACTCAGACGAAAAAAGAATGGACCATTCGAGTATTCAAATTTGCATTAAAAATAATAGAAGTAGGGACATAGAATATAAATCGATACGGGGCATATATCTGTGTATATTGAATTGTGAATTTATAGATAATAGAATTCTTTCTGATTCAAGCAAATAATGGCATCGAGTATAGATGAAAGAAAATCAATAAAATAGGAGAAAACGTTTTTTAATTTTAATATAAAATTTAATATACAAATCTGTATTTAATTTAATATTAAATAATCTATATTTAATGAATTCAAAAGTTCCCGCATTATTCTCATAATAGAAATGAAAAAAAAAGCATTCTAATGAGATTCGAATATCAAATAAAAAAAGAGGGGGTATGGCGAAATTGGTAGACGCTACGGACTTAATTGGATTGAGTCTTGGTATGGAAACTTACCAAGTGAGAACTTTCAAATTCAGAGAAACCCTGGAATTCACAATGGGCAATCCTGAGCCAAATCCTATTTTTTGAAAACAAAGAAAAGTTCAGAAAGTGATAAAAAAAGGATAGGTGCAGAGACTCAATGGAAGCTGTTCTAACAAACGTAGTTGACGACTTTTCCTTGTTGCATTAGGAAAATAATCCTTCCATTAAAATACAAGGAATGGATCAAAGATAAACATATATATACTGAAATACTATTTCAATTGATTAAATTGATTAATGAAGATCCTTTTGTGATAAAAATATTCACAAATGAAGGATGTGAATCAAATCAATTCCAAGTTAAAGAAAAGATGGAATATTCATTGATCAAATTATTCATTTCATCATAATTTGATAGATCCTTCGAAGAATTGATCAATCAGATGAGAATAAAGATAGAGTCCTATTCTACATGTCAATATCGACAACAATGAAATTTATAATAAGAGGAAAATCCGTCGACTTAAGAAATCGTGAGGGTTCAAGTCCCTCTATCCCCAAAAGGCCTGGTAAACTTAACTTTACTTTCTAATTTTTTTCTTCCTATACCCTCTCTATAAGGTGTTATTTTTGTATTTTATTAAGTTTATTCTTTCACAACTAAATTACAATTTTTATTTTCATAATTTTCTTATTTATCATATTAAATAGTCACAAGTTTTGGAACATCTATCTATATATATGTGAAACACATAGAATTTTTTTTTTTTTATGATAAAGGTACAAATTAATTTCGTATTTTTGAACAAGGAATTCTCATATATGTTATTAACAATACAAAAGAATTACTACTACTGAAATGAACTTATAAATAAACTTTTCTTTTTTGTCTTTTTTTTTACTTAGTTTATATCGATTCATTGACATATACTCGAAAAATTTTTTAAAATAAAAAAATGAGTCTAAAAAATGAGTCTTATGTCTCAAGAATGGTCGGGATAGCTCAGCTGGTAGAGCAGAGGACTGAAAATCCTCGTGTCACCAGTTCAAATCTGGTTCCTGACACATGATTCATTTGTATGAGTATCTATTCCCATATTCAGTTCAATGAATATGGGAATAGATACTCATACAAATTTGTGCTCTAGATTATCATATAATATAGATTTATTTTATCTATTTAGGTATCTATAGATATACTTTTCCGAGATCATTCAAGAATAAATGCATTTTTTAAGGTATATTAGCTGATCTATCTATATCTATA